AATTAGTAGTTGTTGTTCTTGTTTCTTTAGTCCCTTTAGTGGTTCCTATCCCTGTCATGTTCCTTGGATTATTTACAAGTGGTATTCAAGCTCTTATTTTTGCAACTTTAGCCGCGGCTTATATAGGTGAATCCATGGAAGGCCATCATTGAAATAGTCTTTTTTTTAGCTTAGTGCAAAGCAATCTATGCGTGGTTTAAGATGATTTACTTAAGGAATAGAAATATACAAGACTCAATATACGATAGAAAGCAATAGGAACAAAAAAATCAAAAATTACGATATTAAAGAGTTGTAAAAAAAAGGAAAGAGATCTAAAAGATCTTTTTCCTAAAATTATCCTTTCGTCTACTTAAAATCCTACCTTTCCTCGACGAATATTCACTTTCTATTATATTGGTCAAGCAATCTTCTTATTCAAATTATTATTTGAATAAGATATATAAGATATATGTTTACCACGTGTGATTAAATAAAAAACAGGAGAAACTATTCTACTTTACAGTTGATTTTATTCAACAATTGACCAAAAGAAAATATTAATAAATAATAAATTGCATGAACTTAGATCAATCAAATAATGATATGCTATTTCTATGCAATAATTCGTACTAATCCATTTACTTTGTCCACTTCGATTGTATTCGGTTAGAATACTGATAAAGAAACCGGAAAGGAGAAAATTATTTCTAAATAAAGGGGATTCCTAAAAAATAGATTGATTCTCGAATCCGATTGAATCTAATGGTTTACGTTATGGAACAAAGACATGTATATGTGATATTAGATATTGACTATTTATATATGAACTAAAGATAGATTTCATTTGCCCTACTACTGGAGTGTGGGTTCCAATAGAAGTCCTTTCGTATCGTTGTGGCTATGAATTGGCTGAATAAAGAGATGAAATCAAGAAAAAATGGAAAAATTGCACTAACAGTTCGGAACCAAAAAAAATAGAAGAACGAAAGTTCTATGGATTCACAAAAACTATGTGGATAGAAACGAAAAAAGAGATATCGAAGTAGTTCTGATGATTCAATATTCAATAATATTCTTACTGAAATTCGAAGTTCTTAATTACTTCGACTGGATGAATCCTATATGATGGAATAATTAAGTCATAATTCATTGGTTGATTGTATCATTAACCATTTCTTTTTGTTGGTACGAGGAACTTATCATGAATCCACTGATTTCTGCTGCTTCCGTTATTGCTGCTGGATTGGCTGTAGGGCTTGCTTCTATTGGACCTGGAGTTGGTCAAGGGACTGCTGCGGGTCAAGCCGTAGAGGGTATCGCGAGACAGCCCGAGGCAGAGGGAAAAATACGAGGTACTCTATTGCTTAGTCTAGCTTTTATGGAAGCTTTAACGATTTATGGATTGGTTGTAGCATTAGCACTTTTATTTGCGAATCCTTTTGTTTAATCTTAGAAATAGGAAAAATACAAATTTTTTCCTATTTTATTGCCTTGGCCTTGTCGTTTGCTTTTTCAAATTAGATCACGATTTCACTTCTACAATTCCTTATTCGTTGAGAAAATAAGCTACGGGAAGGGCTGATTTGCAGATGAGGAATTAGCATACCGACTCGCTTTCATCCTTCCCGTTCGTGGTCCAGGGAAAACTCTTTTATGGGGTGTTGCAACAATCAAGGGGGAGTTCATACTTTATAACATAACTCGAATATTTTTTGACTCGATTTCAAAAAAAAAAAAAGAATAAATAAAAAAGAGGGGCAAAGTGATAGAAATAAAAAGAACTCTGGTCGATTTTTTAGTCTATTTATAAGAGGAGATTATATGAAAAATGTAACCGATTCTTTCGTTTCTTTGGGCCACTGGCCATCTGCCGGGAGTTTCGGATTTAATACCGATATTTTAGCAACAAATCCAATAAATCTAAGTGTAGTGATTGGTGTATTGATCTTTTTTGGAAAGGGAGTGTGTGTGAGTTGTTTATTTCAAGAATAGGCTGGATCCAATCAGCTGTACCCCTTTCCGTTATAACTAGGAAAGAAAGGTGCATGATCTCGCGAATTACTTCTTAAGAAATTATATGTAAGAACCACAGCATTTCGTGATTAATTGGTAAATCTACTTTGATTCTCTAGCAACCAATAATGTGGGGCTGTTAAGATGGTTAAAGCAAACCGTTTGAAGTCTAAACGCAGCATGGTATTCTTTCTACCACTATGTTAATATCTAGATGGTGTTAAAATGAATATTTTATCGATATAGAACACTCATCTCGATAAAATTATTTGAACCACTTATTTTAAATTTTAAAAAAGGGCATTTTCCCTCTTTTATCCAATGCTGAATCGACGACCTATGCCTTATAAGTAAGAATAATTTTTTGGATTTGAACAGAAGAAAAAAAAGAAACAACTTTGCTGACAATTACATATTTTTGATTTTGTCAGAAGAGTCCTCCAAGTATTTTGTTTTGCATTAGATTCGTTTTTTTTGAACTATGAATAAAAATAAAGAAGAGAGG